GCTTTTTAATGTTGGATTTTTTAGCATTGGGGCGTGCCCTAAAATTTTAATAGAGATTTTTAGGCCAATATTTGGGGAAATTTGCGGCAAATTAATGCGATGTGTATGTATATATATATATATAATGCGGATAGCTAGCCCACATTTCAACTTGCTAGTTTGTACGTTCTCGAACCTTCCTTGGTTTCGGGGTTTGACAAGGATAACAGGATTTGCTGAGCGTAGGGGGTAGGGGGGTTTGTCGCGCAGAAACCGAGAGGGGGGGCATATATATAGGGGTAAGTTGAAGAAGGAATGAATATGTTATGCACTTGAGTTAAAAATATGTAATTCTTAAGTTATGTCTTTTAATAATGGACCTACTTAAACTCAAGCAAGGAATATGTTCAACCTTGATTTATCATTTGAGCCTGCACTCTGAGATGCAAGATGAAAGGTAACCAAAAAGGAGAACCCCTATGCATATAAAAGAATGCTCGGCATGTGGGGTTAATGAGGAGTATGTACTCACATCATTTAACCATATGCCAGACATAATTATCCGAGGGTGGAATTTTTACAGTCATGTTCCTGAGATAGAAGCCAAATGCAAGTAATAGTTCATATTATGTTACCCTCACAATTTATGTCCCTGATTTTATCATGCAGAATATACCTTAATATAAACCAGTTGGTGGTCTCTTACTACATTAATATGGTTAAGATAAATCTTAGTTGATTATTTCAAGGAAATATTTGAGAACCAATTATAGGGGAATAATCTATTTCCCGGGTCGAAATAATTTATTTCTGAGTTTTAATATTTTGGTTTATGCACGTTTTAGACGTTAGTACTTGCTTTATGGTTAATATAAATGAATGGTGATAATACATATATATGTACTTATGCATTATGTAATATAATGCATATATATGGGTTAAACCATATAGGTTACTATCAGAAGATAGTTTAATTTAGAATTCTGGCTTTGGGAGCCAGGGGTGGGAGTTAAAATCTCTCTTTTCTGGGCGCTAGGGGGGAATTTAACCTCCGATCTTCGGATTACAAGACCGATGCTTTAATACTAAGCTACTAGGGCAAGCTCATTTTAGTGCTTTATTTTCTACTCATCCTGCTAGTGGAGTAAGGATGAGGAATAATGCGAAGTAGAGGACTGATGCGATTTGTCCGATGATAATGTACGGATGTTCTACAGGTATGCCTCCAATTCATGTTAGGATGATTATATCTGCTACTAGGGTTCAGAATAGGAATTGAGTGATTGGACGGAATGTTAGTCCTCGTTGTTTTGAGGTGTGTAAGATTGGTACTACTATTAGGACTAAGATGGAGAATAGTAGTGCAAGAACCCCTCCTAGTTTGTTTGGAATGGATCGTAGAATGGCGTAGGCAAACAGGAAGTATCATTCTGGTTTAATATGTGGAGGAGTAACTAGTGGGTTTGCTGGAGTGAAGTTTTCTGGGTCTCCTAAGAGATTTGGAGAGAATAGTGCTAATGATGTGAGGGCTAGTAATATTACTACAAATCCTAGAAGGTCTTTATATGAAAAGTATGGGTGGAAGGAGATTTTGTCTGCGTCGGAGTTTAATCCGGCCGGGTTGTTTGAGCCTGTTTCGTGGAGGAAAAGTAGGTGTAGGATGGTTGCGGCGGCCACGACGAATGGTAGTAGGAAGTGGAATGCGAAGAATCGTGTTAGTGTCGCGTTGTCTACTGAGAAGCCACCCCAGATTCACTGAACAAGGGTGTCTCCTATGTAGGGAACTGCTGATAGTAGATTTGTAATTACTGTGGCACCTCAAAAGGACATCTGTCCTCATGGAAGGACGTAGCCAACGAAGGCTGTTATTATAACTAACAGGAGAAGGACTACTCCAATGTTTCAGGTTTCTTTGTACAGGTATGATCCATAGTACAGGCCACGGGCGATGTGTATGTAAATACAGATGAAAAAGAATGATGCCCCGTTGGCGTGAATATTACGGATAAGTCAGCCATAGTTTACGTCTCGGCAGATGTGGACTACTGATGAAAATGCGGTTGAGATGTCAGAGGTGTAGTGCATGGCTAGGAATAATCCAGTTAGGATCTGAGTGATTAAGCACAATCCTAGGAGGGACCCGAAGTTTCATCATACGGAAATATTAGATGGTGTGGGGAGGTCAACTAGTGCGTCGTTGGCGATTTTTATTAATGGGTGGGTTTTTCGTAGGCTTGCCATTATTGTTCTTGTAGTTGAACTACAACGGTGGTTCTTCAAGTCACTGGTCTCGGTTAAAGTCCGAGCAAGAATTATGACTTATTTTATGTTTTTATTATTGGTAGCTCTAGTTGTGGGTTTAATTGCTGTTGCTTCTAATCCTACGCCCTATTTTGCTGCTTTAGGCTTGGTAGTAGCAGCGGGGGTCGGGTGTGGGATTTTAGTTGGTTATGGGGGTTCTTTCTTGTCTTTGGTCCTTTTTTTAATTTATCTAGGGGGAATGCTTGTGGTGTTTGCTTATTCAGCGGCTTTGGCTGCTGAGCCTTTTCCAGAGGCTTGGGGAAGTCGTTCTGTAGCCGGGTATGTGTTAGTCTACCTTCTAGGTGTTGTATTAGCGGCCGGATTGTTTTGAGGGGGGTGGTACGAGGGTTCCTGGGTGGTTGTTGACGGGTTGAAGGAGTTTTCTATGTTACGTGGTGATGTTAGTGGTGTGGCTGTTATATATTCTTTTGGTGGGGTGATGTTGGTTATTTGTGCGTGAGTATTGCTTTTAACGCTACTTGTGGTGTTGGAGCTTACTCGGGGTTTAAGTCGCGGTACTCTTCGAGCTGTTTAGATAAGGGTTAGAAGAATGGCCAGGGTTAGGGTTAGGAGGAAGATAGTTAGGTAGGTTTTAATTATACCTCGTTGAATGTCGCTTGTAATTTTTGATATTATTATTTGGGTTAATGCTAGTCCTTTTGGTCCTGTGATTTCAAGTCATGTTTGGTCGAGCTTAGTGGCGACTGACTGTCCTAGGGTTAAGTTAAGTTTAGGGGGGAGTCGGTGAATTATTGCGGGGAAATATCCTAGTATGTTTGAGAAGTGGTGTAGGGGGATTGTGGGGGTAATTTTGACCTGTTTATTGGTTATGGCCGTGAGTTCTATGGCAACTAGAAGTCCAGTGATGGTTACTATGAGGGCTGCTAGTTTTAGGGTGGCTGGTATTGTTATAATGGGTGTTTTTGAAGGTAGGAAGTTAGACGTAATGATAAGTCCTGCAATAATACTTCCTCAGGCAAGTCGTTTGATAGGGTTGATGACTAATGGGTTGTTTTCGTTAATGGGGGATAGTGGCAGAAATCGGGGGGATCCTATGGTTACAAAGAATACTACTCGGAAGCTATAGACTGCGGTAAATGATGTGGCAATTAGTGTAAGGGTTAGGGCTCAGGCGTTAAGGTAGGAGGTGTTTAGGGCTTCAATGATGGCATCTTTTGAGAAGAACCCGGCTAGGAATGGGGTTCCTGTTAGTGCTAGGCTACCAATTGTGAGATAGGTTGAGGTGGCAGGTATTAGGTTGTGAAGGCCTCCTATCTTTCGGATGTCTTGCTCATCATTTAGGCTATGAATAATTGATCCGGAGCATAAGAATAATATGGCCTTGAAGAATGCATGTGTGCAGATGTGGAGGAATGCTAATTGTGGTTGGTTTAATCCAATTGTGACTATTATTAGGCCTAGTTGACTGGATGTTGAGAAAGCTACAATTTTTTTAATGTCATTTTGAGTTAGGGCACAGGTAGCTGTGAATAGTGTAGTAAGTGCCCCTAAGCAGAGGCAGATTGTTAGTGCCAGGCTGTTGTTTTCTATGAGGGGGTGGAGGCGGATTAGTAGGAAAATTCCTGCAACGACCATGGTGCTGGAATGGAGTAGGGCAGATACTGGCGTAGGGCCCTCCATGGCAGAAGGGAGTCAGGGATGTAGGCCGAATTGGGCCGATTTTCCTGTTGCTGCAAGGATTAGTCCGATTAGGGGGATTGTTATGTCAAAGTTTTTTGATAGGAAGAAGATTTGTTGGATTTCTCAGGAGTTGAGGTTTATTGCGAATCATGCCATGCTTAGGATTAGTCCGATGTCTCCTACTCGGTTATAGATGACGGCTTGGAGGGCTGCTGTGTTAGCATCTGCTCGTCCGTATCATCATCCGATTAGTAAGAAGGACATAATTCCAACGCCTTCTCAGCCAATGAATAGTTGGAATATATTGTTGGCTGTGACTAGGGTAATTATGGCCACTAGGAATAGAAGTAGGTATTTGAAAAATCGGTTTATATTTGGGTCGGAGTGCATGTATCATAGTGCAAATTCTAGGATAGATCAGGTTACGTAGAGGGCAATGGGGGTAAAAATAAGGGAGTAGTGGTCGAATTTGAGGCTGATATTTGTGTCGAATATGTGTGTGTTTATTCACTGTCAGTTTGTAGTGATGCTTTCCATTCCTTGGTCTAGAAAGATTATGAGTGGGAGAAGGCTGATAAAGAACGAGGTACTGACGGCGGTTTTGACATGTGTACTTGCTCATTCTGGTTTTTGTGGTTTGGGGCTTAGTGTTGTTAGTAGGGGGAATATAAGGATAGTGAGAACTAGAATAAGTGAGGATGATATAATTAAGGTTGTTGGATTCATAGCTTCCACTTGGATTTGCACCAAGAGTTTTTGGTTCCTAAGACCAATGGATGAACTGTTATCCTTCAGAAGCGTGAGGAAGCCGCGGATTTTAACCGCGGTGCATAAGGATTAGCAGTACTTATTGATTTCTGTCCTTCCTTGGTGAGTAAGGGGATTTTAACTCCTGTCTTTAGAATCACAATCTAATGTTTTGGTTAAACTATACTTACTAGTAGCATCAGCCTCATATAAGTTCTGGTTTTGCTACAAGGAGAATTACTGGAATTAGGTGAAGGGCTATTAATAAGTGCTCTCGGGTGTGGAATGGTGGGAGTTTGGTGATGTGGCTTGGTGTTGGGCCTCGTTGAGATATAAGGAACATATATAAGGAGTAGCCCGCTGTGATTAGTGTTCCTGCTCCTGTGAGTGCAATAGTTCATGGTGATCAGTTGAATAGTGTTGTAATAATCATTAGTTCTCCTATTAGGTTGGGTAGTGGGGGTAGTGCTAGATTGGCCAGGTTGGCGATGAATCATCATACCGCTGTTAAAGGGAAGATTATTTGTAGTCCTCGGGCAAGAATTATGGTTCGGCTATGGGTTCGCTCATAGGCTGTGTTGGCCAAGCAAAATAGTATTGAAGACACTAATCCGTGGGCGATTATTAGAATAATAGCTCCTGAGAATCCTCATGGGGTTTGGATTAGAATCCCACCTGCCACAAGTCCTATGTGGCTGACAGATGAATAGGCAATTAGGGACTTGAGGTCTGTCTGTCGAAGGCAAATTGATCCAGTTATGATAATGCCTCATAATGCCAGAATAATAAATGGGTATACCAGTTCTTTGGATAGTGGGTCTAGCATAATTATTATTCGTATTATTCCGTATCCTCCTAGTTTTAGTAGGACTGCTGCTAGTACTATGGATCCTGCGACTGGGGCTTCAACGTGTGCTTTTGGTAATCATAGGTGTACTCCGTATAGTGGTATTTTTACTAAGAATGCGATTAAGCAGCCGGCCCATCAGATTTTGTGGCCTCAGGAGTCTAGAAGTAGTGGTTGGGAATATTGGATAACTAGCATGGACAGGGTCCCGGTAGATTGTTGAAGTAGGAGGAGGGCAACTAGTAGTGGGAGGGACCCTGCTAGGGTGTAGAACAGGAAGTAGGTCCCTGCATTGAGGCGTTCAGTTTGGTTTCCTCATCGGGTGATAATAATAAGGGTTGGGATGAGTGTGGCTTCGAATATAATATAAAATATGATAATTTCGGTGGCGCCGAACGCTATGATTAGAAAGGTTTGTAGTGAGGTGAGGAGAGTGATGTATAAACGTTGTCGGCTGACAGGCTCAGGGTTGACGTGGTTTTGGCTGGCTAGAATTATTAATGGAAGAAGTCAACATGTTAGTACTAGGAGGGGGGTTGAGAGTGGATCTGTGGCCAAGTATGAGTTGGATGTGGTTCATCCGGTTTCTGATGTCCATTTTAGTCATGTGAGACTGATAAGGGCGATTAGGAGGCTATGTGCTGTTGTGGTTGTTCACAGTCACTTGGGAGAGGCTAGTCAAATTGTTGGGAATAATATAACAGTGGGGATTAGTACTTTTAGCATTGTAGAAGATTAAGGTTTTGTAAACGGTCGGTTCCATGGGTTCGGGCTGTGGCTACTAGGAGTGCAAGGCCCGTGCTTGCTTCGCAGGCGGAGAAGGCTAGTAATAGTATAGGGGCTGCGGAGAAACTTGTTGATTCGAATTGTAAGGCCCATAGGGCTAGTGCAATAAACAGGGATAGTATTATTCCCTCTAAGCATAGGAGCGCGGAGAGTAGGTGGGTGCGGTGGAATGCTAGCCCTATTAATCCTAAAATGAATGCTGAGCTAAAGCTAAAATGTACTGGTGTCATAAGGGGGTTATGGACTTAAACCATAATTTTCTGAGCCGAAATCAGAGGTCTTGTTTTGGACTAACTCCCTATTCTGCTCATTCTAGGCCACCTTGAGTTCACTCGTAGATTAGTCCCAGGGTTAATAGGATTAGGACTGTGGTGGCTCAGAAGAATGTTCCGGTGGGGTTGTGGAGTTGGTCTCCTCATGGTAGGGGGAGGAGGAGGGCAATTTCTAGGTCAAATAGGAGGAACAGGATTGCTACTAGGAAGAATCGTAACGAGAAGGGCAGTCGGGCGGACCCCAGTGGGTCGAACCCGCATTCATAGGGAGATAGTTTTTCTGCGTCTGGATTTATTTGTGGTAGCCAGAAAGACACGATTGCCAGGATTGAGGATAGGGCCACTGTAATGGTGAGGATGGTTATAATTAAGTTCATTATCTTTCCCTGGGGTTTAACCAAGACTAAATGATTGGAAGTCACTTGTACTAACTCTGATACTAGAAAGATTATGAGCCTCATCAATAGATGGATACGTAGAGGAATAGTCATACTACGTCAACGAAGTGTCAATATCAGGCGGCGGCTTCAAAGCCGAAGTGGTGTTCAGATGTAAAGTGGTATTGGATTTGGCGGAGGAGACAGACAGCTAGGAATGATGATCCGATAATGACATGTAGCCCATGGAATCCTGTAGCCACGAAGAATGTGGAGCCATATACTCCGTCTGCGATTGTGAAAGGTGCCTCATAGTATTCTATGGCTTGAAGGGCAGTGAAGTAGAGTCCGAGTAGAATTGTAAGTGCAAGGGATTGGATAGCTTGTTTTCGTTCACCTTCTATGATGCTATGGTGGGCTCATGTGACTGTTACCCCTGACGCTAGTAGTACGGCTGTGTTGAGGAGGGGGACTTCGAAGGGGTCTAATGTAGTAATTCCTGTTGGGGGTCAGCATCCTCCTAGTTCTGGTGTTGGTGCTAGGCTTGAGTGATAGAAAGCTCAGAAAAACCCTAGGAAGAAGAATACTTCTGAAGTAATAAATAGGATTATTCCATAACGTAGTCCTTTTTGTACTGGTGGTGTGTGGTGGCCTTGGAATGTTCCTTCTCGAATAATGTCACGTCATCATTGGAATATTGTAAGGAGTAGAAGAATTATTCCAAGGGTTATTAATGTTGTGGAGTGGAAGTGAAACCAGATTGCTAGGCCGGATGTTATTAATAGAGCACCGACGGCTCCGGTTAGTGGTCATGGGCTTGGATCAACCATATGATATGCATGCGCTTGGTGGGCCATTAGACGTTTTCTTGCAGGTAGAGGCTTAGGAGTAGTACGAACACATAAGCTTGAATTATTGCTACTGCTACTTCTAGGAGTGTCAGGAGGAAGAGAACGGTGGCGGTCAGGATGGCTACTGTAGGCATTATTGGCAGTAGGACGAATACAGCTGTGGCGATGAGTTGAATTAATAAGTGGCCTGCAGTTAAGTTGGCTGTAAGTCGAACACCTAGGGCTAATGGTCGAATAAATAGGCTAATTGTTTCGATAATAATTAGTACGGGGATTAGGGGAATGGGTGTTCCTTCTGGTAGGAGGTGTCCGAGGGCAACTGTTGGTTGGTTTCGCATTCCAATAATCACGGTAGCAAGTCATAGTGGCACAGCAAATCCTATGTTTAGTGATAGTTGTGTGGTGGGTGTGAAAGTATATGGGAGAAGGCCTAATATGTTAATGGTAATAAGGAATACTATTAGTGAGGCCAATAGAAGTGCTCATTTATGTCCTCCTACGTTTAGAGGCATTATTAATTGGTTGGTGAATCGGTTAATAAATCATGTTTGGAGGGTGATGAGTCGGTTGTTGATTCATCGGGACGGTGGGGTTGGGAAGAGGAGTCATGGTAGTGCGATTGCAAGAGCAATAAGTGGAATTCCTAGGAAGGATGGGCTTGCGAATTGGTCGAAAAAGCTTACTATCATGGTCAGTCTCAGGGTTCTGTTTTGTGTTTTTCTTCACTTATTGGGGTTGGTTCATTTGGTGTGGTATGATTTAAGATTTTAGTTGGGATAATGGTGAGAAAGACGATTCAAGAGAATACTAGAATTGCAAATCAGGGGTTGGGGTTTAATTGGGGCATTTCACTAGAGGTGGTCGGTAGGCACCAAACTTTGGCTTAAAAGGCCAACGCTTTGTCCAATAATTAGCTTTCTAGTGAGGCGTCTTCTAGTATTAATGAGGATCAGCTCTCGAAGTGTTCTAGCGGAACTGCTTCAACTACGATGGGCATAAAGCTGTGGTTTGCTCCGCAGATTTCAGAACACTGTCCGTAGAATACACCTGGGCGTGAGGCAATGAAGGCAGTTTGGTTTAGTCGACCCGGCACCGCGTCTATTTTTACGCCTAGAGATGGAACGGCTCAGGAGTGTAATACATCTTCGGCAGATACTAGGACACGAACTGGTGATTCTATGGGGACTACTATTCGGTGGTCTGTTTCTAGGAGTCGGAATTGGCCTGGTGTGAGGTCTTGGGTTGGGATTATGTAGGAGTCGAAGCCTAGATCTTCATAGTCTGTGTATTCATAGCTTCAATACCATTGATGTCCTATGGCTTTAATTGTTAGGTGGGGGTCATTGATTTCGTCTATAAGGTACAGAATTCGAAGGGAGGGTAGAGCGATCAAAACTAGAATAACAGCTGGTAAAATAGTTCATACGATTTCGATTTCTTGGGAGTCTAAGATATATTTGTTGGTAAGTTTGGTTGAAACCATTGCAATAATAATATAAAGTACTAGAGTGCTAATTAAGAATACGATTATTAGGGCGTGGTCATGGAAGTGAAGAAGCTCTTCTATAACGGGTGATGCCGCGTCTTGGAATCCTAGTTGCGTGGGATGTGCCATTAAGCCTTAGGCTTAAGACATACAGGGGTTTAACCTGCAATTTCACCTCGACAAGGTGATGTAATCTGCGTATTTTACTAATGTCTTTAGAAGAAAGTGACAGAGTGGTTATGTGACTGGCTTGAAACCAGTATACGGGGGTTCAATTCCTTCCTTTCTCGTTAGTTTGATTGAACTTGAACGAATGCGGGCTCTTCAAATGTGTGGTAAGGTGGAGGGCAGCCATGAAGTCATTCTACGTTTGTCATAGTTAATTCTACTGAGGAAACTTCTCGTTTAGCGGCGAAGGCTTCTCATAGAATAAATAGGAACATAATTACTGCTACCAGGGAAATAAGCGACCCAATGGATGATACTGTATTTCACAGGGCGTAGGCGTCTGGGTAATCAGAGTATCGTCGTGGCATTCCTGCCAGGCCTAGGAAGTGTTGTGGGAAGAATGTAAGATTAACACCAATAAACATTACTCCGAAGTGAATTTTTGTTCAGGTGTCATTTAAAGTGTATCCTGTGAATAGGGGGAATCAGTGAACGAAAGCTGCCATGATGGCAAACACAGCACCCATGGATAGTACGTAGTGGAAGTGTGCGACTACGTAATATGTGTCGTGAAGAACAATGTCTAGTGATGAGTTGGCTAGAACAATTCCTGTTAGCCCACCCACTGTGAAGAGGAAAATAAATCCAAGGGCTCATAGTATGGGTGTTTCTCATTTAATAGACCCTCCATGGAGTGTGGCTAGTCAGCTAAATACTTTTACACCGGTTGGGATAGCAATAATTATTGTTGCGGACGTAAAGTATGCACGAGTGTCTACGTCTATTCCGACAGTGAACATGTGGTGGGCTCATACAATAAATCCTAGGAGACCAATAGCCATCATAGCTCAGACCATTCCTATGTAGCCGAATGGTTCTTTTTTGCCTGCGTAGTAGGCTACAACGTGGGAGATGATACCAAATCCGGGTAAGATAAGAATGTAAACTTCTGGGTGACCGAAGAATCAGAATAGGTGTTGATATAAGATCGGGTCTCCTCCTCCTGCCGGGTCGAAGAATGTGGTATTTAGATTTCGGTCTGTAAGGAGTATAGTAATTCCAGCGGCTAGGACTGGCAGGGATAGGAGAAGAAGTACGGCTGTTACAAGTACAGCTCAAACAAACAGGGGTGTTTGGTATTGAGAAATGGCTGGTGGTTTCATGTTGATAGTTGTGGTGATGAAGTTAATTGCACCTAAGATTGATGACACACCTGCTAGGTGTAGCGAGAAAATTGTTAGGTCTACGGATGCTCCCGCGTGGGCAAGATTGCCTGCGAGTGGCGGGTAGACTGTTCACCCTGTTCCAGCTCCGGCCTCAACACCAGAGGAGGCTAACAGTAGGAGGAAAGAGGGGGGTAGAAGTCAGAAACTCATGTTATTTATTCGTGGGAATGCCATATCAGGTGCCCCGATTATTAGCGGCACGAGTCAGTTTCCAAACCCTCCGATTAGAATTGGTATTACTATAAAGAAAATTATTACGAAGGCATGGGCAGTGACAATGACATTATAAATTTGATCGTCGCCCAGAAGTGATCCAGGTTGGCTTAGTTCGGCTCGAATGAGAAGGCTTAGAGCGGTTCCCACTATTCCGGCTCAGGCACCAAATACAAGATAAAGGGTACCAATGTCTTTGTGGTTTGTAGAAAAGAATCAGCGCGTAATTGCCACAGGTAGGGTAGCCGAGTGCTCAGGCGGCGGGTTGTAGCCCCGAAGACAGAGGTTTAAGTCCTCTCCTTATCACAGCTCCGTGGTGAAGAAACATGTTGGATTGCAAATCCAGAGACGTAGATTAGTAGTCTGCCGGGGCTTTTCCCGCCTTACTAGGCCATGGCGGGAAAAGTAGATGGATGCTCGCTGGCTTGAGCGCTTAGCTGTTAACTAAGAGTTTGTAGGATCGAGGCCTTCCCATCTAGTAAGGCCTTAGTTTAATAAAAACATTTGATTTGCAATCAGAAAATGCAAGATAGACTCTTGTAGGTCTTATCAGGGACTAGAAGATTTTCACTTCTGCTTAGAGCTTTGAAGGCTCTTGGTCTGATGTTATCCTAAGTCCCTAGGTGGCTAGTATTAGAATAGCTGGGGTTATAGGTAAAAGTCCTAGGGCAATTGTGGTAGACAGGGTAAGTGGGAGGGAGGATTGGGTTGTTTGAGTTCGTCAGGGGGTGATTGAGTTGATTGTATTGGGAGAGATTGTTAGTGTTATTGCGTAACAGAGGCGCAGGTAGAAGTAAAGGCTTAGTAAGGCGGCCAGGGCTATGATCGTGGCAGTAGCTGGAAGGTTTTGTTTTGCCAATTCTTGTAGAATTAGTCATTTTGGCATGAATCCTGTTAGTGGGGGTAGGCCTCCTAGTGATAATAGTACTAGGGCGGTAGTTGTTGTTAGGATTGGGCTTTTTGATCAGACTATTGAAAGAGTGTTAATTTTTGTGGCGGATGATGTTTTTAGGGTAAGGAATGCTGCGGATGTCATGAAAATATATGTTCCTAGGGCGACAAGGGTGAGTTGGGGGGCGTATTGGAGAATAATAATTATTCAGCCTATATGTGCAATTGAGGAGTAGGCTAAGATTTTCCGAAGTTGGGTTTGGTTTAATCCTCCTCATCCCCCGACCAGGGTGGATATGACCCCTAGGGCGGTTAATAGTACGGGGTCCACGGCTTGGGCTGTTTGGATAATTAAGGCGAACGGGGCAAGTTTTTGTCATGTTGATAAAATTAACCCTGTTAGAAGATCTAGTCCTTGTAGGACTTCTGGTATTCAGAAGTGTATTGGTGCTAGTCCAATTTTAAGTGCTAGGGCAATAATGATCATTGTGCTGGCAAGGGGATTTGATATGTTGTTTATGTCTCATTCTCCTGTGATTCAGGCGTTTGTTGTGCTTGCAAATATAATTATTGCGGCTGCGGTGGCTTGGGTTAAGAAGTATTTTGTGGTGGCTTCTACTGCACGAGGGTGGTGGTGTTGTGCTATTAAGGGGATAATTGCCAGAGTGTTAATTTCTAGTCCTATTCAGGCCAGTAGTCAATGGGAGCTGGCAAAGGTTAAGGTGGTTCCTAAACCCAGGCTAGATAGTAGGATTGCGAGTACATAGGGATTCATTGATGGAGGAGGGACTTTAACCGTCATGTTCGGGGTATGGGCCCGAAAGCTTGATTAGCTGACCCCATCTTAGAAAGTGGTGTAGAGGAAGCACTAAGAGTTTTGATCTCTTGGGCATGGGTTCGATCCCCTTCTTTCTAAGAACTGAGGGGATTTTAGCCCCTATAGGCCACTCTATCAAAGTGGTCCCTAGGCATTCGGGCACAGTTCCTGAACTATAGTTGTGGGGGAAGGCCCGCTAGTGCGATTGGCAGGGCAATGTGTCATAGTACTAGAGCCAATGTTAGGGGGAGGAAGTTTTTTCATACAAGGTGTATTAGTTGGTCGTATCGGAATCGTGGATACGAGGCTCGTACTCAGAGGAATACAATAGAGAGTAGCGCGGCCTTAGTCATAAGGCTAATTGTTGTTAATTCTGGGATGTGGTGGATGTGTGATGTTCCCAGAAATAGTACAGCTGATAAGGTATTTATTAATAGGATGTTTGCATACTCGGCTAGGAAGAAGAGGGCGAAGGGCCCTCCTGCATATTCTACGTTGAAGCCTGAGACTAGCTCTGATTCTCCTTCTGTTAGGTCGAATGGTGCTCGGTTAGTTTCTGCCAGGGTTGAGATGTATCATATTGCGGCTAATGGTCATGCAGGGGCTAATAGTCAGATACTTTCTTGGGCCGTACTAAATGTTTGTAGGGTGTAGCCTCCTGAGAAGATAATTACTGATAGAAGGATTAGTCCGAGGCTTACTTCATAGGAAATTGTTTGGGCTACGGCCCGTAGGGCTCCGATTAGTGCGTATTTTGAATTTGATGCTCATCCTGATCCTAGAATAGAATATACTGCGAGGCTTGATAGGGCTAGGATAAAGAGAACTCCTAGGTTGAGATCAATTACTGGGTATGGTATGGGTATGGGTGCTCATAGAGTTAGGGCTAGAGTTAATGCAAGAATGGGGGTGGCTAAGAATAGGAATGGGGAGGATGTAGAAGGGCGGACTGGCTCTTTAATAAATAATTTTACTCCGTCGGCGATAGGTTGTAGGAGACCGTATGGTCCGACCACATTTGGCCCTTTTCGTAGTTGTATGTATCCTAATACTTTGCGTTCGATTAGAGTTAGGAAGGCTACTGCTAGCAGGACAGGCACGATGTAGGCTAGGGGGTTGATCAGGTGGTTTATTAGAGTGTTTAGCATAAACTGGGAAGAGGATTTGAACCTCTGGTTTAAAGGGCTTAGGCCTTTCGCAATTTACCATGCTCTGCCACCCCAGTATGTCCTTATTTCGGGCGGTTGGGGTTTTGGCCCTCCCTTTGTTTAATTTATTTGTTTTCATTAATTAGGGGTGGGGCGTGCTTTAAGTATGGGCCCCTCTTTTCCGATCCTTTCGTACTAGGAAAAGTAGCGTTACAGATAGAAACTGACCTGGATTGCTCCGGTCTGAACTCAGATCACGTAGGACTTTAATCGTTGAACAAACGAACCCTTAATAGCGGCTGCACCATTAGGATGTCCTGATCCAACATCGAGGTCGTAAACCCCCTCGTCGATATGGACTCTGGGAGAGGATTGCGCTGTTATCCCTAGGGTAACTTGGTTCGTTGATCGGCTTTATTAGCCGGATCATTTTTGGTCAGATGTTCTGTGGCTTAGAGATGTTTCTCTTGGTTTTAGGGGTTTGGCCCATTCCACTCGGAGGCTTGTTTTTCCTCCGTGGTCGCCCCAACCGAAGGTAAAATTTCATTTTCCACTAAGTTTTTGCTTTTTATTAAGTTGCTTAACGTGGTTGAATTTTGTACCTTAAGCTCCAAAGGGTCTTCTCGTCTTGTATGGTTATACCCGCTTCTGCACGGATAGATCAATTTCACTGACTTGAAGGGGGAGACAGTTAAGCCCTCGTTTAGCCATTCATACAGGTCTCTATTTAAAAGACAAGTGATTGCGCTACCTTTGCACGGTCAAAATACCGCGGCCGTTGAACCCGTAGTCACTGGGCAGGCTGGACCTCCTATACTCAGTTTAGTTGCAGGAGGCGATGTTTTTGGTAAACAGGCGAGGCTTGTGTTTGCCGAGTTCCTTCCCTTTCTTTTAGTCTTTCCTTTAAAAATAGCACTCCAGTGTGGGGTTAACGATTGTTTGGTTGTGGGTTTTTCTTGGTTTTTCTATTATTCACATTACTCTCTTGGGTTGGGTTCGTTAATTTCCAGTGGTCTGTCCGATCTGGCTTACACTTGTGCTTGGAGAAGAGCAGGTCTTCTTGTTACTCATTTTAGCATAATTTCTTCCATGTGGGCATGGGTTAGCCTGATATTGTTAGGGGAATAAGATTTTTTATCAGTATAATAAACTTCTTTCTGTCTGAGCTTTAACGCTTTCTATTTAGATGGCTGCTTTTAGGCCCACTAAAACAGCATGTTTTATATATTATGATCTTTATCCTCCTGTGAAGGTTGTATCCTTTGTTAGAGGGGCTGTACCCCCTTTAACTAACTCTCGTATGTATCCCTTATGTCTTAATGTTATATTTTTTGATTTGGGGCGTACGAGGCTGAACTTCTATCCACTTCTCAGGCAACCAGCTATCACCAGGTTCGGTAGGTCTATCACTTCTACCCGGAGCTCTTCCCACTCTTTTGCCACAGAGACGGGTTAGCCCTAAATTTAAATAGGCTGTCTCGGGGTAGCTCACCTGGTTTCGGGGTTTCAAACTAAAGGTCTCTTTGCTTGAGGGTGCTGGCTAAATCATGATGCAAAAGGTACAAGGTTTAGTCTTTGTTTTTTAGTGCTTATATGGGTTGTTTCATTTCTCTTTCAGCTTTCCCTTGCGGTACTTTTTCTATTGCTTTGGGTTGAACCTTTTCTGTCTCCCATACTCAGGTAAAAAAATGGTTTAGTTTGTGGTGTTAAGTCATGTTTTGTTATTAACATTGTTAGGTTATATTGGTGGTTAAGCTAGCTGTTTGGCTCAGGGCGATCCAACTTGCATGGATGTCTTCTCGGTGTAAGTGAGATGCTTGACTAACTCAGCCACGCCCTGGGTTTAATCCAAGTGCACCTTCCGGTACACTTACCATGTTACGACTTGCCTCCCCTTGTCAGTGCTTTAGTGTTAAGTATCTTTGTTGCGTTTTGACAGGGGAGAGTGACGGGCGGTGTGTACGCGCCTCAGAGCCGGGTTCAAAAGGACACTCTGCTTCCTTTTTACTACTAAATCCTCCTTCAAGCACTATTTCATGTTGCATGTTCGTAGTGTTCTGTGATAGAAAATGTAGCCCATTTCTTCCCACTTCGTACGCTACACCTCGACCTGACGTTCTGGGTTGTGCCCATTTTGCTTACTTTTATTACCTTCACAGGGTAAGCTGACGACGGCGGTATATAGGCTGGGATGGCTAGAAGTGGTGAGGTTTAACGGGGGTTATCGGTTCTAGAACAGGCTCCTCTAGGGGGGTCTGAGGCACCGTCAGGTCCTTTGGGTTTCAAGCTGATGCTCGTAGTACCCGGGCGGACATCTAATTGTAGTTGGATGTCTAGGTTTATGGCTGAGCATAGTGGGGTATCTAATCCCAGTTTGTTTCTCAGCTTTCGTGGGGTCAGGTGGGCTTTGTTAAAGCTACTTTCGTATGATCGGGCTTCGGACACCTAGAAGCGTATGACGGCCAAAGGGCCATTTGGCTTTAAAAAATTATCTTACTCTCCTTAACCACCCTTTACGCCGTGGTGTTATCAACTAGGGCCTCTCGTTTAACCGCGGTGGCTGGCACGAGTTTTACCGGCCCTTTTAACCCTAACTGAGTCAAGTTTTCACTTATGGCTTAATGTTTATCACTGCTGAATTCCCTTGGGGGTGTGGCTTGGCCAGGCGTCTTGGGCTAAAATTTGTGCCTGATGCCCGCTCCTCGTCCCCGGGCGGGGGATTGAGGGCATACTCACGGGATTGCTGAGACTTGCATGTGTAAGTTGGGTAAGAGCTGATAATAAGGTCAGGACCATGCCTTTATGCATGCGGAGTTTCTTAGGACCCATCTTAACATCTTCAGTGTTATGCTTTGTATTAAGCTACGCTAGC